AAATCATTTTTAGATCAATCTAAGATTTAGATTCATATAAAATAAAAAAAGATGGATGAAAAATAAAATAGAATAGAAAAATATGGGACAAAAAATAAATCCACTTGGTTTCAGACTTGGTACAACTCAAAGTCATCATTCCTTTTGGTTCGCACAACCAAAAAATTATTCCGGGGGCCTACAGGAAGATGCAAAAATACGGAATTGTATCAAGAACTATGTACAAAAAAATAGGAAAATATCCTCAGGTTTCGAAGGAATTGCACGTATAACAATAAAAAAAAAAATCGATTTGATCCAAGTCATAATCTATATTGGATTCCCAAATTTATTAATAGAGGGGCAAACACGAGGAATCGAAGAATTACAGATGAATGTACAAAAGGAGTTTAATTCTGTAAACCGGAGACTCAACATTGCTATCACAAGAGTTGAAAAACCTTATGGACAACCTAATATTCTTGCAGAATATATAGCTTTACAATTAAAAAATAGAGTTTCGTTTCGAAAAGCAATGAAAAAAGCTATTGAATTAACTGAACAAACGGATACAAAAGGAATTCAAGTGCAAATAGCAGGCCGTATCGACGGAAAAGAAATTGCACGTGTTGAATGGATCAGAGAGGGTAGAGTTCCCCTACAAACAATTCGCGCTAAAATTGATCATTGTTCCTATACAATTCGAACTATTTATGGAGTATTAGGTATAAAAATTTGGATATTTGTAGACGAGGAATAATCAACCTTGTCTTCCCATTCTGTCCAGTGATAAAACAAAAAATGACAAACTCTTTCATTCTTTTTTCGTTAAAAATAAAAAAATGAACAATTCTAATTCTATAAGGTTAAATAAAAATTCGATTGATCATTTGGTATAATTGCTATGCTTAGTGTGTGACTCGTTAGTTTTTTCTTTATAGTTTCAAGTTGGGATTAAAAAAAAAAATAAACTGACCCCTGCTATAAACTTTGTAATTATATAAAATAAACTAATAACCAACTTATTGCTTCGTATTGTCGAGATCCCAAGAAACAGTCACTATATGAATGAGTGGATCTATCATATGGTTGTAGCAACTGAAATTCTTTCAACAAAAAATAGATCTGATTATGGGTTGTAAAGCAAAAAATAAAATAAAGGGATGTGGATAAATGGAAGGATGATAGAAAGAAAGAACAAAAATATCAATGATATATGATTCCAATATGTATGGTCTATGAATCACGTCATAAAAGGCAGTGTGATAAAGCATCAATACTGATAATCAATACTGATAAGATAATTATAAATATAAGAATTTTAAAATGAAATAATTTAAAATAGAATAAAATAATAAAGAGCCTTCAGGTTAATAAAAACTGAGGAAATTGACTTGGGAACGAATTTTGTTGGAAGCTCCATTGCAAAGTTCGGACCTAACCATTAATGGAGAAGCTATGGGAACGACAGAACCTGTGACTGCATAGGCTTCTATTGAAAACGAATCCTAATAATTCATTGGGTGGGATGGCGGAACGGACCAAGAAAAAATTGATTTATTCTGAGAGGTTATGAATTGAACCTTCGAATGAAACAGGAAAGAGTAAATATTCGCCCGCGAAACCTCTATTTATTGGATTACAATCTTTTGTCGTAATTCGATAGAGGTAAAAAAAAAATAAGGAAAGGATTCGTTATGTTATAAAAATAAAAAATAGAAACATTACATTATCTATAAAGATACATAAATGTACACACACGTCTAGCTGTATTGTATATCTTGTATCTACATCTTCCTTCTTATGTAAGAAATTAAATATCAATAAAAGCCATTACTTGGTGTATTATCTATTAATGTGTACCTATTAATGTGTATCTATTAATATGTATCTATAATATTATTGAATTAGAATCCTTTCATTCGCGAGGAGCTGGATGAGAAGAAACTCTCATGTCCGGTTCTGCAGTAGAGATGGAATTAAGAAACAACCATCGACTATAACCCCAAAAGAACCAGATTTCGTAAACAGCATAGAGGAAGAATGAAAGGAATATCTTGTCGAGGCAATCATATTTGTTTCGGCAGATACGCTCTTCAGGCACTTGAACCTGCTTGGATTACAGCTAGACAAATAGAAGCAGGGCGAAGAGCAATGACACGATATGTTCGTCGTGGTGGAAAAATATGGGTACGTATATTTCCCGACAAACCTGTTACAGTAAGACCCGCGGAAACACGTATGGGTTCGGGGAAGGGATCCCCTGAATATTGGGTATCTGTTGTTAAACGGGGTCGAATACTTTATGAAATGGGTGGAGTATCAGAAACTGTAGCTAGAGCAGCTATCTCAATAGCTGCGCGCAAAATGCCTATACGAACTCAATTTCTTATTTCAGGATAGAGATGTAGAACTAAACAAAAAGGGGTATTGGGGATGAAAAAACAACCGCAGGTTTATTTATTTCTGGACGGACAATATTTCTTTTTTTTTCTTTCATACTTTTGCATTGAAATAACAGATTGAAATAAAAATGATATGATTCAACCTCAGACCCTTTTGAATGTAGCGGATAACAGCGGAGCTCGAAAATTGATGTGTATTCGAATCATAGGAGCTGGTAATCACCGATATGCTCATATTGGTGATGTTATTGTTGCTGTAATCAAAGAAGCAGTTCCCAATATGCCTCTAGAAAGGTCAGAAGTAATTAGAGCTGTAATTGTACGTACATGTAAAGAACTCAAACGTGAAAACGGTATGATAATACGATATGACGACAATGCTGCAGTTGTCATTGATCAAGAAGGAAATCCAAAAGGAACTCGAGTTTTTGGTGCGATCGCTCGAGAATTGAGACAGTTAAATTTTACTAAAATAGTTTCATTAGCTCCCGAAGTATTATAAATAGTAGTAGATGAGACTATGATATAGTAGGGTATCTGAAATAGATCAAATAGATCAAATTAGTAGATTGTGTCTCACGTATATACTTTATATAAAAAAAAAAAAAGAAAAAAAAAGGAAACATGTTGATTATATCAAAATTTGGAGGAACCTATAATTCTAGTTCGTCATGGGTAGGGACACTATTGCCGATCTAATAACTTCTATAAGAAATGCTGACACGGATAAAAAAGGAAGGGTTCGAATAGCATCTACAAATATCACCGAAAACATTGTTAAAATACTTCTACGAGAAGGTTTTATTGAAAACGTTCGGAAACATCAGGAGAGTAACAAATATTTCTTGGTTTCAACTCTGCGACATAGAAAAACCAGAAAAGGAATATATAAAACTAGAACCATTTTAAAGCGTATTAGCCGGCCCGGCTTACGAATTTATTCCAACTATCAACGAATTCCTAAGATTTTAGGTGGAATGGGAATTGTAATTCTTTCTACTTCTCGAGGTATAATAACAGATCGAGAAGCTCGACTAGAAAGAATTGGAGGAGAAATTTTGTGTTATATATGGTAATCTTCCACCTCTGGTATCCGAATTTGATCTCTAACTTCCTATTTGTAAAATAGAGAGGAAAAGTGAGTTATATAACTCTTCCTCCATTAGTTGATACTTCAAGGAGGTTACCTGGAATGAAAGAACAAAAATTGATTCATGAGGGTTTAATTACTGAATCACTTCCCAACGGTATGTTCCGGGTCCGTTTAGATAATGAAGATCTAATTCTAGGATATGTTTCAGGGAGGATCCGCCGCAGTTTTATACGGATACTACCGGGAGATAGAGTAAAAATTGAAGTAAGTCGTTATGATTCAACCAGGGGACGTATAATTTATCGACTTCGCAACAAAGATTCGAACGATTAGGTTATTTTTTTAACCATGGGTATACAATTCGAAGTTAAAAAAAAAATTCAAGAGACTTATTCTCTTCCAAGAAGTGGATTCAGAATTAGGGTAAGGAATAAAAAATATGAAAATAAGGGCTTCCGTTCGTAAAATTTGTGAAAAATGTCGACTGATTCGCAGGCGTGGACGAATTATAGTGATTTGTTCCAATCCGAAACATAAACAGAGACAAGGGTAATTCTTCTAAAAAAGAACTTTACTTTCCAAAATTCAAAAATAAAATATGTAAAAATAAGGTAAAGGATCCATTTTAACATGAAATGGATATCTCCGTATCTTTTCTTTTTGTATATTTCTGACTCATAAATATGAGATGATAAAATATGACAAAAGCTATACCAAGAATTGGTTCACGTAGGAATGGGCGTATTGGTTCACGTAAGAATGGACGTAGAATACCAAAAGGCGTTATTCATGTTCAAGCGAGTTTCAACAATACCATTATAACTGTTACAGATGTACGAGGTCGGGTAGTTTCTTGGGCCTCCGCCGGTACTTCTGGATTCAAAGGCACAAGAAGAGGAACACCTTATGCTGCTCAAGCCACAGCGGTAAATGCTATTCGTACAGTGGTTGATCAGGGTATGCAACGAGCAGAAGTTATGATAAAGGGTCCTGGTCTCGGAAGAGATGCAGCATTACGAGCCATTCGTAGAAGTGGTATATTATTAAGCTTCGTACGTGATGTAACACCTATGCCACATAATGGATGTCGACCTCCTAAAAAAAGACGTGTGTAGAAATAAGAATTAAACCGATTTCAAGAGAAATAAATGATCAAATAATAATACTAGTATAGTATGGTTCGAGAGGAAGTAGCAGGATCCACTCGAACACTACAGTGGAAGTGTGTTGAATCAAGAGTAGACAGTAAGCGTCTTTATTATGGTCGTTTCATTCTGTCACCACTTATGAAAGGTCAAGCTGATACCATCGGTATTGCCATGCGAAGGGCCTTACTTGGAGAAATAGAAGGAACATGTATCACACGTGCAAAATCTAAGAAGGTGCCACATGAATATTCTACGATAGTAGGTATTGAGGAATCAGTACATGAAATCTTACAAAATTTGAAAGAAATTGTATTGAGAAGTAATCTCTATGGAGTTAGAGACGCGTCAATTTGCGTAAGGGGTCCTAGATACGTA